TCCGTCGTCGAAGGAATTATACGTATAGAGATTCAAAAACAAATCGATGTAATCAAAATTAAAATCTATACAGCATCCCAAAAATTATTTAACGAAAAGCGACCGCAAGAAATCGAAGAATTACAGAGAAATTTACAAAAAGAATTTTATTGTGTGAACCGAAAATTTAACCTTGCTATCATAAGAATTGCAAAGCCTTATAGAAATTCTACTATTCTTGCAGAATTTATAGCCGACCAATTAAAGAATAGAATTTCATTTCGAAAAGCAATGAAAAAAGCAATTGAATTAACTGAACAAGCAAATACAAAAGGAATTCGAGTACAAATTGCAGGACGTATTGACGGAAAAGAAATTGCGCGGGTTGAGTGGATCCGAGAAGGTAGAGTTCCCCTACAAACCATTCAAGCGAAAATCGATTATTGTTCCTATCCAGTTCGAACTATTTCTGGGATATTAGGCATTAAAATTTGGATATTTATTGATGGAGAATAAGAAACTTTGACTGGACCTTCCCTTCTAGTTGGTAATGTACTAAAAAACGAGAAAGACATTTCTTCTTTTTCTGTTCAATCCAAAACCAAAAAATTTCTGGAATTCATAATTCTTCGTAAGTCTATCGGGTTTAATAAAAATTCAATTGAATGCTTGATATAATTGCTATGCTTAGTGTGTGACTCGTTGGTTTTTTGGGGTTAGTAAAAAAAGCCACTGATAGTCGAAACTAATAACTCTAGAAAAATACCCAATTCATCACTTCACATTATCTGGATCCAAAGAACCAGTCAAGATATGACAGATCAGTCATATTCTTGTAGCAACTGAAACCTTTTGCCAAAATCAAAACAAAAATCAGATTCTAAGTTGTGAATCAAAATAGAGAAAAGAAAATAAGGGTGTGGATAAATGGAAGGATGAGAGAAAGAAAGAAAACGACGATTGATGCTAGCTAATTCCAATATGGAATATGTAAGGTCTATGAGCCATCTCATAAAAAGGGCAATGTAAGAAAGCATTAATACAGATTCATCCATACTAAAATGAATCCGTCCAGAGAACAAAAAAATCAAGAGCTTCGAGTCAATAAAGACTGAGAAGATTGACTCACGCACAACTTTCATTGAGCTCCATTGCAGAATTCAGACCTAAACATTAAGTAAGAAGCGATGAGAACGACGGAACCTGTGGATCTCAAAAATTCGATTGAACACGAATTATAATGATTCATTGATCTGGATGGCGGAACGGACCCGAGACCAATTCATATATTCGAAAAAGTTAGAAATTCTGGCTACAACCGAAATCAAAATTGAATTGAAAGAGTCAACATTCGCCCGCGAAAACTTTCTTTTCTTGGATTACTAAATTTTGGTCAATTAACGACGCTAAGGCGGTTAAATTCAAGGAGAAAACAAAAGAAAGATTCATTTTAAGATTATCAAAACCAATCAAATTATATATATATATTGTTCTTTTAGGTCTTTCACTATACGATAGAAAGAAGATACAAATTACTACCAGATTTGAGATCGATTCGCTGAACTCCATACTCCGATATATTACTTATATATATCAAATCGATGGATATCATATGAACTACAAGTCTATCTGAATTCAAATTCTATTCTATCTAAATTTCCTTAAAATTCCTGATTTTTTAATCTTTTTATTCGCGAGGAGCCGGATGAGAAGAAACTCTCACGTCCGATTCTGGAGTAGCGATGGAATTCAAACCCAACCATCAACTATAACCCCAAAAGAACCAGATTCCGTAAACAACATAGAGGAAGAATGAAGGGAATTTCTTATCGAGGTAATGATATTTGTTTTGGTAAATATGCTATTCAGGCACTTGAACCCTCTTGGATCACATCTAGACAAATAGAAGCAGGTCGACGGGCAATGACACGAAATGCACGCCGCGGTGGAAAGATATGGGTCCGTATATTTCCAGACAAACCGGTTACAGTCAGAGCCGCAGAAACACGTATGGGTTCGGGTAAAGGATCGCCTGAATATTGGGTAGCTGTTGTTAAACCAGGTCGAATCCTTTATGAAATCGGTGGCGTAACAGAAAATATAGCTAGAAGGGCTATTTCAATAGCAGCGTCCAAAATGCCTATACGAACTCAATTCATTCTTTCGGGATAAAATTTGCGGGAGAAAATTTGGATTGGAAATGCAAAAGAAAAAGAAAAAGGCAAACGAATCGCAGGTGCAGGTTTTGTTTTTTGGACAAACAATATTTCTTTTTTTCTTCGCCCTTTACTTTGCCTAAAAAAAATAATCAAAAAAATGATATGATTCAACCTCAGACCTATTTGAATGTAGCGGATAACAGCGGGGCTCGCAAATTGATGTGTATTCGAATCATAGGAGCTAGCAATCGTCGATATGCTCATATTGGTGACGTTATTGTTGCTGTGATCAAAGAAGCAGTTCCGCAAATGTCGCTAGAAAGATCAGAAGTGGTCAGAGCTGTAATTGTACGTACTTGTAAAGAACTCAAACGCGACGACGGTATGATAATACGCTATGATGACAATGCTGCAGTTGTCATTGATCAAGAAGGAAATCCAAAAGGCACTCGAGTTTTTGGTGCGATTGCAGAGGAATTGAGACAGTTCAATTTTACTAAAATAGTTTCATTAGCTCCCGAAGTATTATAAAATGAGACCCTAATCTAGTTCCATCATAATATCATTCCAGAAAGAATATAGTTATGTTTAGAGGAGTTATTTGAAAGAAATCAATTAAGATTCAGTTAGTAGATTGTGTCTCGCGCATATACCTTGAAAAATGCATAGTCATAACCAAAGAAAAAACAAGAAAAACATGTTGATTATATCACAATTGGGAGGGACCAATACTTTAATTCATTATGGCTAAGGATACTATTGCTGATATACTAACCTCGATACGAAATGCTGAGATGAATACAAAAAGAGTGGTTCGAATAGCATTTACGAATCTCAGCGAAAGTCTTGTTAAAATACTTTTACGCGAAGGTTTTATCGAAAACGTGAGAAAACATCGCGAAAACAACAAATCTTTTTTGGTTTTAACCCTACGCTATAGAAGGAATCGGAACGAGCCTTATAGAAATCGAAAAGTTTTAAATTTAAAACGCATCAGTCGACCCGGGCTACGAATCTATTCTAACTATCAACGAATTCCTAGAATTTTAGGCGGAATGGGGATTGTAATTCTTTCGACTTCTCGAGGTCTAATGACAGACCGAGAGGCTCGATTAGAAAGAATAGGTGGCGAATGTTTGTGTTATATATGGTAATCCTTCTAATATCCAAATGAAATTCGCAACTTTCTATTTGTGACAAAGAAAGGGGACAGGTTGTCTAATATCGTCTCTCATCTACGACCTCATCTTTGAAAACGACATCTATGGTTTTAGATCGTCCATAATAAAGAAGTGGATCCGGCATAAAAGAGGTTTTCGTTTAACTGAAAAACATAAATTGATTCTGGAAAGTTGAATTAAAGAATCCGTTCTCAACGATATATTTTTGGTTCATTTAGATAATAATGATCTAATTCTCGGTTATATTTCGGGAAAGCTACCACTTAGGTTTATTAAAATACAATGAGTCTTCAATTAGTCGAATTCTTTACTTTGCAAAAAATAAGAATCAAAAGTTTCGGTATTTTTTTTCAACTTCAACATTTTCAACATTCATTCAATATGATTCGAGATGCCAAATTTCAAGAAACTTATTTTCTTCCAAGACGTAGATTCAGAATTAAGGTGAAAAGTCGGCAAATATGAAAATAAGAGCCTCTGTTCGTAAAATTTGTGAAAAATGTCGATTAATACGCCGTCAGGGTCGAATTCGAGTAATTTGTTCCAACCCAAGGCATAAACAAAGACAAGGATAATCAACCTCGGGAAAGGCCCGATATTCAAAAATGGATAGATCCATCGATCTCTGACTCATATTTATGAGATGATAAAATATGGCAAAAGCGAGACTGAAATTGGTTTCACGTAGGACCCGACGTCTACGTAAAAGTACGCGTAGAATACCAAAAGGGGTTATTCATGTTCAAGCAGGTTTTAATAATACCATTGTGACTGTTACAGATGTACGAGGGCAAGTGGTTTCTTCGTCCTCTGCCGGTAATTGTGGATTCCGGGGTACACGAAAAGCATCGCCATTTGCTGCTGAAACCACAGCAGTAACCGCTATTCGTACAGTAGTGATGCAACGCGCAGAAGTCTTGATAAAAGGTCCCGGTATCGGGAGAGACGCAGCATTACGAGCTATTAGCAAAAGTGGTATACGATTAACTTTTGTACGGGATATAACTCCTTTGCCCCATAATGGCTGTAGACCTCCGAAAAAACGACGTGTGTAAAAATAAAAATTGAAGAGATTTCAACAGCAAGAAAAACAAGAGAAATAAATGATTCAATGATCTGATCAAATAATATTATTATGGTTCGAGAGCAAGTAAGAATAGATACTCGGACACTCCAGTGGAAGTGTGTTGAATCAAGAGCAGATAGTAAACGTCTTTCTTATGGACGATTTATTCTATCTCCACTTCTGAAAGGTCAAGCTGACACAATAGGCATTGCGATGCGACGAGCTTTGCTTGGAGAAATAGAAGGAACATGTATCACACGCGCAAAATCCGCGAAAATACCGCATGAATATTCTACCATAGTGGGTATTCAAGAATCAGTCCATGAAATTTTAATGAATTTGAAAGAAATTGTATTGAGAAGTAATCTATATGGAACGTGTGAGGCAGCCATTTGTGCTAGGGGCCCCGGATATATAACCGCCAAAGATATCATCGCACCGCCTTATGTAAAAATCATTGATAATACACAGCAGATAGCTAGCTTGACGGAACCAATTGAGTTGTGTATTCGATTACAAATCGAGAGGAATCGTGGATATCTTATAAAAACATCCAATAACGTCCAAGATGGAAGTTATCCTATAGATGCTATCTTCATGCCTGTTCGAAATGTG